GGTCAAAGGCTTCCTCGTAATCTATCCCATATGTTTGAGTAAAGCCCTTAGCTACTAGCCTGACCTTTTCCTCCTTTCTCCCATAAAGCTTCCCTTCCCCCAGTCTCATATCGAATTAGTAGAGATCAAGATGGGGGGACTCAAAATGATACTCCTCTCTGAATCGAGAGGTATCAGATCGAAGTAAGATAAGTCATGTATTATAATTGAAGTGATTTCCGGGGGAACAAAGTGTATTTATGAGCAAATTCTGGCATGAGAGGACCAATGAGACAGAACACTGTTGGATGCATTCCTTCGCTAGCAGGTCTTCGGCCCATCTCAATTGAAGAGTCTTCGGTCAGTAATCTCGTACTCTCGACCGGCTCGAACCACTACGTTATCCATGTGCCGGCTCGTTCGTATGCTCATCCTATTCATGTCACCAGAACCTGTAATAAACCATCATTTCAAACCATCCTGTTACAGGGAATCTTTGGATATCAGTTCGAAGGGAGCGCCGAACACCGAAAGTGAAGTTGCTCCTACCTACAGGAGCATCTGCCTTTGTGAGGTCTGAGGTCAACGGCAATATGTCACCCTGCTTTAATGATAGTACTCTTTCCATTAGGAGCTTCCCCCAGCTGAGCTAGGCTAAAGAATAAAAATTAATAATGAATATAAATAAAGTATAAAATTCATATAGCAAGCATGGGCGATAAACGCATTTTTTTTTAGATCGATTCCAGAGGTCGGTCTTCTGTCTGATGAGAATAGGCTCAGGCTCTGTACAGCCATTTTAGTATTTTTTTGGCGCGAATCTTGTTAAGCGTTAGAAAAATTCCGGTCTTAAGCAGCCAATTATTCCTGGTATAGTCGTAAATCGGTTGGATTACCATTCTCCATTATTAGTTCTGGGGTGAAGGTAGTTTACTTGCTTAGTGTGAAACGCTAAGGATTTTGATCAGATTTATCTCTAGTGAGATGATTCACCGTAGTATCACTAAAACTCTCCAATCGCCATTAGCAAGTGTGGCCAGACGCTCTGCTATAAAACACAATTTTTTTTGTCTAAGTCTAAGTTTAGATATTTAAAGGGGTGAAACAGCTTGACCATAGGGAAAGGGGTTCAGAAATCTTTTTACCTGTTTAGTCCAAAATACCACCAGCTCTTCTTTCCGGATGAATACAAATGCAACGATCGTGCCCTAAGTCCGAGTTTTTTCAGCAATCACCGTTATCTCTTTCTTACGCATGGCAGCAATACAATAAAAGAGGGTCTGCCCGCCCCCAGAGGAAGACCTTTATTTTGAACTAATATGAGAGTATCCATTCTTGGCCATGCTGGCTATAATGGTAACGTGGTTATTTTCAACATGGGGATTCTCTACCGGGAATGGAGAGAGTTAGGAGAAGGGAAGGGCCTCATAGCTCCTTACTATAGGTGATTCAGGGAAACCCCCACCCTTTTTTATCAAAATCTTACTAAGAAGTAAGGCCACGGCTCCAATAGGGCACACGTCCATCAAATAAATAGCCGAAGGCCGCAAACGATCAAATAATGGCCCCGCGTTTGTTACAAGCCGAAGGAAAGGCAGCTCGGAGATTAGCAGAGGTTATGGAATCTGACCCAGCCACAACTCCAGCAAGAGTAGGCTCTGAAGAATGAAAAGACGCATGTATAAAGTATAAGTACTTCTTTCCTATGGACTTTTTAAACGGGTTGGAATCCGGTAATAAATAGGCGTATATCGGCCTTCTTTTAGTAGCGAATCTTGAGGTCATCCGGAAACTGGAAAGTCTCCCGTATCCAGTAAATCAGTGTTATCTCTATCTGTCGGAAAGGGGCCAACCAGGTCCTGTTGTCTCTCCTGTCGCATCTGTGTAAACTGTCCGTTGCTTGCTTCTGGAGTGCAGGAACTGGAACTATCACATCAGTCGGATCTGCATTAGTTTTTAACCGTAGTTTTCCTTTCTGAAAAGCATTCCCGGAACAAAGACTACTTTCTCACCGTGGCAACAACTGCAAGCCCGTACAAAAGTAACCTTTGCCGGTGGGGCAAAAGTCTTCTCAGAATCGATACCAAGAGTGAGTCTGAATTTCCCTCAATGGTGGTATTTCCGTCAGGAAGAGGTTTGAGCCCCCCTCTATCTGATAAGGTAATGAACGACGTCTTCTGCAAGACTGGCAATTCCTCAGACATGGCCTGCGGCCACTGAGGGATCCTTGCTGCCTCACTATCATTTTTCGGCTTCAAAGAAGAATGAACAACGGCAAGAAAAGCACTATGCTGGGTCAGACACAAACCATATGGGTGTCACAAATAAGAACAACGTACCTCAGGAAAGGCCAACGGGCAACACCATCCAATCATCTTTTGATAATACATATAATCTTCCAAACAATACTGCGGAGAATCAGACGGAGCAGAATCTTTTTTCTGTTAATAAAGACACTTCTCAGCACATACAGATTTCTGCCGATCCTTCAACCAGTACTGCTTCTCATGATTCTGGGTTGATTCTTCTCATCAGGTAATAGTAGAAGCCATTGACTCATCTCCGGCTGCTAACAATTCCAATGTTGATAATTATGGTATTCAGGCTATTATGCCTATTATCTCTCGGCCTGATCATGAACTCATAAACAAGATGGAGTCTAATATATTCCTTGTTTGACTGAAATCCAAAGATGATGCTAACGTTCCAAAGGAACAAGCTGCTCAGACTAAGGGATACTTATCGGACTCTTTTCCTATGAGAGAAGCAAACATTTCTTTGCAGGAATTTTTTACCATGTGTAAGGTCGTTTACTTGCTTAGCGTTTCACGGGATGGATTTCATTAACACGGATAGACCAGAAGTGGTCTTCGTAAGCATACCGCTTTCTGTTCAAGAATCGGTAGCGGTTTTAAGGGAGACTACCGAGCTCCACGAGAAGCGCCTATCATCTCTATGCGAATTCTGACCTTAGCTTTTCGTCTTTGATTAGTATTAGTGAAAGCTCGCTCGACTTAATAATCGCCGTCTTACTCAACTTGCTTACTAGCTGCATTTCTTACTAATATCTAAATTTTACTTGTTAATTTAGAGTTCTAAACTGAGTACACTAGGAGAACAGTAGTTTCCTCTTTTCTCCTTTTTATGAACACGGAATGATCAGCATTGCTTCTCTGGAAACCCGTCTATCTTCGTCATAACCAAACTTCATATCTCGAACCAAGCCCGAGGAGACTGCTTGAGACCATATATCGCCTTTTTTCACCTGCAAACTTTCCCTTCCTCCCCCTGAGCTCGAAACCCTGGTGGAGGTCTCCATGAAGAAAGGCCCTTTTGACATCGAGCTGATGCAGTGGCCAAGATCTGTTAGCTGCAACTGACAGAATGACTCGTATGGAATTGAGTGAGTTTAGTTTGGCCACAGGAGCAAACGTCTCGAGATAATTGATGCTATAGGTTTGTGTGAAACCTTTCGCCACAATACGAGCCCTCTCGATAGAGCCATCCGCTTTGTGTTTCAGGGTATATACCCACCTGCAGCCAACCGTACGTTTGCCTCTTGGTAACGTGATCAGTTCCCAAGTGTCGTTCTTCTTTAGAGCCTCTATTTCTTCTATCATAGCTTTCTTCCCCTGAGGATGATTGAGGGCTTCTTCAAAATTGGGAGGGTATCTTGGTGGAAGAAATCGCTGAAACGAAAGCTTTAAAGGAAGGTAGTTTACTTGCTTAGTGTTTGCGCTAAGGGATGAGCGTTAAAAGCATTTTATAGATATTTAATAGATCTTATCAGTCTTCTTGTGTAATAGTAACTCTCCCCCATCAATCGGTACTAGTTATTCTCCTTCGGATCCTTGACTTGATTTGTCCGATGATAAATGCGAAACGAAAGAAGGATCCTCCTGCTGGGAATTATATCCTACTCTTTACCCCCCTTTTCACAGATAATGGAGAGATGAATTGATCGATTCATCGGATCTTAGGTCGGGACTGACGGGGCTCGAACCCGCAGCTTCCGCCTTGACAGGGCGGTGCTCTGACCGATTGAACTACAATCCCAGGAAAATTAGGTATACAGCCTAAAAATTCTTATTATTTTTTCTCATTGGATTTCATTCGAACCTTTTTGTTTCGCCGTGTTGTAACAGAGACACGAATGATATACTATATTATTATATAAATTATTATCATAAAAAATCTATAATTTAATATATTTAAAAATGCAAATGCAGTAAACTCATAGTGGGCTAATTCATGAATTGAATCAAATGGACCCTTTTAACTAAGCGGTAGAGTCACGCTCTTTAAACGCCCTAAGAAATAGGCGTAAGTCATCAGTTCCAATCAGATCCGAAAAATGAGAAATCAATCAAAAGTAAGTGCAGTGGATCTGAATTGAATCATGACTATATAAGCTATTCTGATATTAAGATTCGATATAGATGAAATCGTGGAAGCGGACCTTTGATTTCCTTGGACCACGTAAGAATTCGTCGTCCGATCGAACCTTCTTGTTCCTGGATGCTCCATAGAAATCCATCGTTATTCCTTTCTTCCACCGAGAAAGGTTCATTCCGAATCACAAGAGAAATTTATCTCTCTTTTTTTATTCTTTTCGTTATGGTAATGCAATGCAAAAGAGGTCTCGGAAACCGGGTTGTTTCTGATGATGAAAAGAGCTTTTTTTATTTTATGTGAAATTGACGAAAACCCGATATTTAAAGGTCGGTAATGTTAGAAGACGACTGTCGGTATCCGATGGTAAGATACCTATGGTCGGTATATCTTTGAAAGCTCAGACGGAGAGAATAAACGTACTCTTCGGGGGCTACTTAAGGCACTTTAGTGCAAACCAGAAGGACTGGGGCTGTTGGATGTTGCTCAGTGCTGCTATAACTTAACAACCAAAAAGCTCTGCGTCGAACTTAAGCCCCTTCGAGTTGGCGACGGAGCAACAGCCTCTGACGCCCCACACCATTGCGGCAGGAGGGGGCTTGCCCATCAGCCTACTTTGCCAAGAGGTGGCAGGAGCGCAACGATCTAGCCCAAACCTACTTAGATGAAGCAGCAAGGCGTATGAAGGGAGCGACGACCCTTCTTCTTGGAGATAACTCCAAAAGCCAAACCTAGCCCAACCTACTTAAACAACCCAATGGCTCGGCCCGGTCTGAAGGAAGAAGAAAGTAGACTTCGTAGAGAAGCGGATAGGAGGGGTAGCCTATAGACTCAAGCGATCAGCTCGGTGAAAACTCACCTCGTATTCCATGTGAGTCAGTTGACTTCAATTAGACCAGACCGACCTAGGGAGGACCCACGAGGGCACCACCAGATGTTTTAGATAACCTTTATAAAGAAGAAGTTGAGTATATCATAGCTGACCGCACCATGGGCTAGCCCGTACACCCACTGCACGAGTGGAATACTACTTAGTCAAGTAGAAGGGCCAACCTGAGAGCGAGGCAAAAGCTGGGAACGGGCTGAAACTTACGAGTCGAAGACCAAGTCAGAGACTACTGGACGTCTCGCAGAGCGACTCTCAACGAGGACGTTGAGACTTTTCGAAAAAAAAAAAATGTTTTTTGGCTTAACCCGTCTTTACTAAAGATCAAGGAGTACACTTGTACTCCGGCTAATAGGGGAAGGCTTTTTTCAAATCCAAGTTTGACTCTGATTAGATCCTTAGCGCAAGCGCTAAGTAAACAAGCTACCTTCTGTAATAAAAACCGAGGAAAAATAACGTCAAATAGAAACGAACAGGGTCTTACGGCACGATCACTATATCTTTTCCTTTTCTTTATCTCTCCTCTATAGAAAGAGAGGATGATACGTGGCGCGGTATACCTGATCATTTGGTCAACAAGACGTACGCAAGTCGACATAGCTCCATATATATGTTCTTTTGAGCTTGAATCCATAAATAGAATGAAATGAAATAATGGTGAGCCCAGTAGTAGTAGGGCGACGAACACGGCTCAAGGGTTTCTATACAAAGCCCTTCTCTTCTTCACTCAAAGGGGCAATGCACTCTTTGAATGGTACTTGATTCATAAAGAATGAATCTTTTGGTTAGAAGTTATACGGACTTTATAAAAGTAAATGCCACGTTCCGCGTGTCACGAGATATGGGGCGTTCTAATCGAAGGGTCATACTTCTCGTCTCGGCCCTATTAGGGTAAGGCCAATGCACCAGCCAGCCGGTGTGGTGGCGAACACGATCTGCTGTAAGCTAAGCTGTTCACCTTGTAGACGGAGGAGATATAGAAAGTGTGCCGTGCGTGATTCATAAGATTATATAGTAACACCAGTATATTATTATATTTCACTTAGCCTGCCTCTCCCATGACTTTCCGGACCAACCAACCCGGATCTGCCCTCGCAAGTCTCTCCGCGTTTTGGGAGCAGAGCATGCAAAATCGAGCAATGGGTCTTAGAAGAATAAAATTTTGAACGGCATGACTCTTTCTATTTTTGCGCCGGCATTTGAGTTGTCTCCCCTCCTCTTTCAATCGACACACTCCACACAGATAGCTCCCGTGGCCCCGGCTTCTGCCTCTATCAGGCGGCGACAGCCCCTACCTTCCCCAAGAACCCTTTTTTAAGGATTCGGCAGGCCCGTAAAAAAAAAATTGGGATACTTCCCCCGAAAAACCAAGGGAGGCGGCGGCCCCCACCTCCACAGCCGCAGCATGGGGGAGCGGCTCCTTAATCCGCACTACAACCAATCAAAATTTTCTCCAGATTGATATATGATGCTAAACCGAGACCGAGATAGAGAGAGAGGGCTGCCCGTTGGCTTTTCGAGACAAATCATAGGAATGGTGCTAATTCCCATGTTCTTTTTAGTCTCGTTTGGTTTCGAGGGCCTCCCCCTCCCCGTCTCTTACTCGTTTTTTGAAAGCCGTCATCCTGGATTTTTGTTTCCGTATGCCGGGGAAAGTGCCTCACCCTTCTACAATTTTTTTTTTTAATTTCCTCGGGTCTCTATAAAACAGAATGAAAAGCCCGGGTAGAAGCACAAACAAAGGGAGAGAGGAAAAGTAGAAAGGGGGGAAGAAGTCTAGCGCTAGTTCTTACGGAAACTTCTTTTTCTAACTTTCATTTTTGAGTGGTTTCTTTGTTCTCTTATTTTGATTGAAAGAAAGACAAAACTTCCCTCTCTTTCTCTTCTTTCTTTTTTTTCCCTTCGACGAATTGCGTTTTGTTTTGCCAGAGGTATTTTTTTAGAAAGATTCCCCATTGGATAAATAATTTAAAAATAGAAAGAATCTAAATAAAGGCGCATATGCGGGAAGGGGGCCCCACTACTTCTTCATTCTGGGGGGACTAGCCTCATTACTTCCCACCGGGCGAGAGGTGCACCTAACCCACCTACCTACTCATCAATCATGGTGTTCAGCTGACTTGCACCGATAGACCCCTATTGTATTGGAATTAGGCGCCCATCTTTTTACTGTTGTCAACTAATCTCTTCAATGTTCGATTCTACTCTATGTTAGAACATTTCTGTGAATGCTATTTTGATCT